GAAATAGCAGTGAAAGCAAAAGTTCCAATATAAAAACTAGTACGAATGGTAGTGATTTAACTATAAGAAAAAGTTCGAATAATCTTGATGTAACTCAAAAATACAGGCATTTGTGGGTTCAATGTGAAAATTGTTATGGATTAAATTATAAGAAATTTTTGAAGTCAAAAATGAATATTTGTGAACAATGCGGATATTATTTGAAAATAAGTAGTTCAGATAGAATCGAACTTTCGGTTGATCCAGGTACTTGGGATCCGATGGATGACGGCATGGTTTCTCTGGATCCCATTGAATTTCATTCCGAAGAGGAACCTTATAAAGATCGTATTGATTCTTATCAAAAAAAAACAGGATTAACAGAGGCTGTTCAAACAGGTATAGGTCAACTAAACGGGATTCCCGTCGCAATTGGGGTTATGGATTTTCAGTTTATGGGGGGTAGTATGGGATCCGTAGTAGGCGAGAAAATCACCCGTTTGATCGAGTATGCTACCAATAAACTTTTACCTCTTATTCTAGTGTGTGCTTCCGGAGGGGCACGCATGCAAGAAGGAAGTTTGAGCTTGATGCAAATGGCTAAAATATCTTCTGCTTTATATGATTATCAATCAAATAAAAAGTTATTCTATGTATCAATTCTTACATCTCCTACTACTGGTGGAGTAACAGCTAGTTTTGGTATGTTGGGGGATATCATTATTGCCGAACCTAATGCCTATATTGCATTTGCGGGTAAAAGAGTAATTGAACAAACATTGAATAAGACAGTACCTGAAGGTTCACAAGCGGCTGAATATTTATTCCATAAGGGCTTATTCGATCCAATAGTACCACGTAACCCTTTAAAAGGTGTTCTGAGTGAGCTATTTCAGCTCCACGCCTTTTTTCCTTTCAATAAAAATTCAATCAAGTAGAGTCTTGAGTTCAACTTTTTTTTTGTGGCGAACAACTAGTTAGTTAGTTTATCAGAATCAAAATAAAAAACCGAAAAAACGAATTTTTATTTGGTGACATAAGATTTAATTGTAGAAAGAATCATGCGGATAATCGTTCTTTTTTTACCGATATTGCTGATTAGTAATATCGGTAAAAAAACAACAACATAAACAGCGAATTCTTCCTTCGAATTAGGAGGCAAGGCAAATAAAACGAATTTCGTGTTCTGTTCGCCTCTTCTATATGTATATATTTCAAATATAGAAAATATAGAATCTTGCATCTTTCTATATCTCCCAAGAAGTCCCCTTTTTATAAGAATTCCTGCTCTTGGGTCGGATTCTAACGAATCTTTCGGGTATTTTTAAATTTTTAAGAGACTCTTTTTTTATTAAAAAAGAAATTAGAAGAAGAAGATAAGAACAATATAAGAATAAAAATAAAAAAAGTAAGAATAATAAAGAAAGTGGATTATCATATATACATCTATTTCATGTAGAAAGATGAATAAGTCCGTTTATTTAGTTCGACATTGCTTGCACTTATTATATATACTCACTTCGATATACTTAGTATACTAATATACGAATTATAATATGAATTATAATTATTATAAGATATCCTTATAACAATAACAGGTACAAATATTAAATCGAGGTACCCCATTCTATGACAATTCTCAACAACTTACCCTCCTTTTTTGTGCCTTTAGTGGGCCTAGTATTTCCGGCAATTGCAATGGCCTCTTTATCTCTTCATGTTCAAAAAAAAAAGATTTTTTAAATCTGATGTGGTCAAATCTCATCTAGTTTTTTTTTTCAAGACTTAGCGAACAAGGATATCCATTTAGTAGAATATTGTATAAGAATAACAGGTGGCTTTCTCCGAACATAAATGAAAAAGATCTTATACATGCGTAAACATGATATATGGACAGACGAATTCTAGCAATTAAAAAAAAATAGGCTGGGATCCAAACTCATGTCTGAAATTAAAGTAAATCTATCCATATGTATGTAGCTATTGATAGGGAATCATATGAAGGGGATGCTTTTATTTTATTATATCTAACCAATTCGATTAATTACTACTAAAAGTTCACATCAGAATAGTACTAGTTGATGAGAGTTACTTCGGAAAAAAAGTCAAGTGAAATTTTTTTTGTTATTCCATAAAATGCAACCGGATCTACTATGTATGAGTTGGCGATCAGAATATATATGGATAGAATTTATAGCAGGATCTCGCAAAACAAGTAATTTCTGCTGGGCGTTTATCCTTTTTTTAGGTTCATTAGGATTCTTATTGGTTGGAATTTCTAGTTATCTTGATAAGAATTTGATATCCTTCTTTCCGTCTCAACAAATCCTTTTTTTCCCACAAGGGATCGTAATGTCTTTCTATGGGATCGCGGGTCTCTTTATTAGTTCCTATTTGTGGTGCACAATTACATGGAATGTAGGTAGCGGTTATGATCGATTTGATAGAAAAGAAGGAATAGTGTGCATTTTTCGTTGGGGATTTCCTGGAAAAAATCGCCGCATCTTTTTACGATTCCTTATGAAAGATATTCAGTCCATCAGAATAGAAGTAAAAGAGGGTATTTATGCTCGTCGTGTCCTTTATATGGAAATCAGAGGCCTGGGAGACGTTCCCTTGACTCGTACTGATGAGAATTTGACTCCACGGGAAATTGAGCAAAAGGCTGCGGAATTGGCCTATTTCTTGCGTGTACCAATTGAAGTATTTTGAAAAAAGAAACTGCAAAATAAATGCTTTCTCAGCAAGAGGAAAACCCCTAAGAATCCTTTTTTTCTATAAGCATAACTTACTTAATTAAAGTTTCTTCAGAACGCCTCGTGGGACCAAAGCAAGGCAAACGTGTACGTGGCGGCCATAATATAAAACGAACCCTTTTTTGTTTTTGTCTGTCGATTTTTTTTTTTCGAAATATTTGATATTTTCTTTTTTAATAAACAGGAAGTTCTTTCATTTCGAAATCCGAAAAATATTCATTATTGGAATCTTTATTTGAATCTTTCGGGCATTCATCAAAGGATCAAAGGGGAGTAATTACTTCGAATATTTGATCAATTAAGATATCTGTAAACAATCTATTTTTTTATTATTTCTTCATTTGAATTCGAATTCGAAGTGGATTCTTCTTCTATTTCTGTATTTTTTCTACACTAGATTCAAGGACTAACCTCTGAATCACAACTAAAAAATGGGGGCTCGATTAATAAATTAATAATTAATAGGCGCGATACCTTATAATAGAACTTATGCTTGATAGAAATATTAGATCGCATAGAGTCAACGAATGAGGTGACAATTCACAGATGAAAAAATGACAAAAAAGAGCGCATCTATTCCCCTTCGATATCTTTCATTTATAGTATTTGTAGTCTTTTTGCCCCGGTGGATCACTCTCTCATTTAATAAAAGTCTAGAATCTTGGGTTACTAATTGGTGGAATACTAGGCAATCCGAAACTTTTTTGAACGATATTCAAGAAAAGAGTATTCTAGAAAAATTCATAGAATTAGAGGAACTATTTCTCTTGGATGAAATGGTAAAGGAATTCCCGGAAAGACATCTACAAAAGTTTCGTATGGGGCTCCACAAAGAAACAATCCAATTGATCAAGATACAAGATGAGGATCATATCCATACAATTTTGCACTTCTCGACAAATTTAATCTGTTTCGTTATTCTAAGTGCTTATTCTATTCTGGGTAATGAAGAACTTGTTTTTCTTAATTCTTGGGTTCAAGAATTCCTATATAATTTAAGCGACACAATAAAAGCCTTTTCCATTCTTTTAGTAACTGATTTATGTATCGGATTCCATTCGCCCCACGGTTGGGAACTAATGATTGGCTATGTCTATAACGATTTTGGATTTTTTCATAATGATCAAATTATATCTGGTCTTGTTTCCACTTTTCCAGTCATTCTAGATACAATTTTCAAATATTGGATTTTCCTTTATTTAAATCGTGTATCTCCGTCACTTGTAGTGATTTATCATTCAATGAATGACTGAAAAACGAGTCAATTAGAATGTTTCTTACTTTGTACCTAAGCAAAGCATTCCAGGTCGTACTTACCTTACTCTTTCTACCCGTTCAGAGGATTCCTCCTATATTCCAGTAAAATTATTTCAGTAAATAGCAAAATCATGGATAGGGAACTATACTAGCGACCTACCCAATTTTATTGTAGAAATTTTCGGGATCAACGATTGGACCATGCAAATTAGAAATACTTTTTCTTCGATAAAGGAAGAGATTACTCGATTCATTTCCGTATCACTCATGATATATATAATAACTCGGGCCTCCATTTCAAATGCATATCCCATTTTTGCGCAGCAGGGTTTTGAAAATCCACGAGAAGCCACTGGTCGTATTGTATGCGCCAATTGCCATTTAGCTAATAAACCTGTGGATATTGAGGTTCCGCAAGCGGTACTTCCTGATACTGTGTTTGAAGCAGTTGTTAGAATTCCTTATGATATGCAACTGAAACAAGTTCTTGCTAATGGTAAAAAGGGGGGGTTGAATGTAGGGGCCGTTCTTATTTTACCGGAAGGGTTTGAATTAGCCCCCCCCAGTCGTATTTCTCCCGAGATGAAAGAAAAGATAGGCAATCTATCTTTTCAGAATTACGGCCCCACTAAAAAAAATATTCTTGTGATAGGGCCTGTTCCTGGTAAGAAATATAGTGAAATAACTTTTCCTATTCTTTCCCCGGATCCCGCGACTAATAAAGATGTTCACTTCTTAAAATACCCAATATACGTAGGTGGTAACAGGGGAAGGGGCCAGATTTATCCCGACGGGACAAAAAGTAACAATACGGTTTATAATGCTACAGCGGCGGGTATAGTAAGCAAAATCATACGAAAAGAAAAAGGGGGGTACGAAATAACCATAACGGATGCATTGGATGGACGCCAAGTGGTTGATATTATCCCTCCAGGACCAGAACTTCGTGTTTCAGAGGGCGAATCTATCAAACTTGATCAACCATTAACAAGTAATCCTAATGTGGGT